CTAAGGATCGATATCTGTTACTTGTATATATTCATTATGTCGACCAATTTTATTTTCGATTGAAATTTTTAAATATGATTTTGAAAATATTACACGTGACACATAAGGATTGGGATCCAGTTGAAGTGCGTATAAACATTAGGCATTTTTTCGAATTTCCTTTTAGATTAAGAGTTATTGGTCGTTTTCTGCAAACGGCGGTTTTAATGATAATTTATTGTCACTTTTTTAAGTCTTTTAAAAAATAAGTCTTTTAAAAGTTTAGAAAAATTTATTTCGATCTCATCAGCCATACGAAATATATTCTTATGGCTGATGAGATTGCATTGATACAAGAGACTTATTGATTGAGAGACTTATTGGAGGGTCCCATTTTCATGCATCCAGTAGGAATCGAACCTACTAGTAGGAAGAACCGAGCCTACTAATTCGCCAATTATGAGTTGGGTGCTTTAACAATATTGATACAAGAGACTTATTGATTGAGAGACTTATTGGAGGGTCCCATTTTCATGCATCCAGTAGGAATCGAACCTACAAATTCGCCAATTATGAGTTGGGTGCTTTAACCGTTCAGCCATGGATGCTTGGGATCCTCCTACATGGTGACTAACTAAATTTGAATTTAACTAAGATTTTCGTAAAAATCAAAATTCTATTCCAATTCCTTTTTTCTATCTTAAATTTTAAACCGGAGGTAAAAAATGAACACAGAGCTAAGAGTTTTTATTTGGCAATTGAGAGAGGTCTGGAGTCAAATTTTTCGTAAAAATCAAAATTCTATTCCAATTCCTTTTTTCTATCTTAAATTTTAAACGGAGGTAAAAAATGAACACAGAGCTAAGAGTTTTTATTTGGCAATTGAGAGAGGTCTGGAGAGAGATCAAGAATTCTCAATCTTTACTAAAGATGTGTAACCAATTCAATTCAGTGGGATCTGTGATCCACATTTTCTTATACCAAGAGCGCTTTCTAAAACTTTTGGATCTCCGAATTTGGATGGTTTTACTTTCACGCACACGCAATTCACGGGGTTTACCTTTTAGACTTAAAATAATTAGATTTTTCAATTTCACGATCAAGGCAGTAATACTCTTTGTAGTAACGGTCCTTATATATCGTATTAACAATCAAAATATGGTCGAAAGCAAAGCTTTCTATTTGACAGGGCTTTTTCCTACTATATCTATGAATTCCATTGGACCGAGCAATGATTCATTGGCAGACTCCGTTGGGTCTTATAAGATCAATAGGTTCATTCTTTCTCTTCTTTCTCTTCCAGAAAGAAGAAAGATCTTTGAGAGTTCTCCGAAAAGTACCCTAAGAACTTGGGCTAAATGGGGTTTGCAGAAGTTTAGGGACTCTTGCAAAAACGATAGAAGTAGAATAAGAGGAGAAAAGTATCCTATCCACTTTAAAGAATCTTCTGATCAATATTTTGATTCCATTAGGAATCTGCGTACAGAGCCAGAGATTGACGAACAAAAAGAAAGATCTAGTTTTTCGAATCTTCCCTTTCTACGAGCAGAGGTAGAAGCAGAGATAGGAGAGAAAGAATACCCAGTGATGAAACGCTTTTTTGAATTCTTTTTGGAAGAAAAAAACCCAGTGGCGAAACGCTTTTTTGAAAATTCCTCACTGGCCCGGCAATTGGCGGAAAGTCAGAAGCAGATGGTTAATGATATGCTTCCGGAAGACATGACATTTGATGATCTGACTATGGAAGACGTCGCAAAAGTTCTTGGGAATCCTATAAAGAATCCTAAAAGCCCCCTTACTTCTTTTTTCTATGACGGATGGTCAGACCTTCATATGGGCTCGAAGCCTACTAAGAGGTCCACTAGAAATCCGAAATTGTTGAATAAAGAAGAAGATCCTTTTTCTTTATTCAGGCGAGCACACCATCAAGAACTGGTTAATCTATTCAAGATACAATTGTATTTACTAAAAAACGTCTCAATTCATCCTATTTCAGAAGATGCGGGATGGGAATTAGAAGAGCGATTTCACGAAATGGCAAATTTATTCACTCTATCAATAACGGAGCCGGATCTGGTGTATCGTAAAGGATTTACCTTTTCTCTGGAATCCTACGGATTGGAGCAAAAACAATTCTTGAATGAGGTATTCGACCGCGGGGATGAATGGAAAAAGAAATCTTTATGGGTTCTACTACCTCCTATTTTTTATGAAGAGAATGAATCTTTTTTAAGAAATGTATTGAATCGATTCTTTTTACTGAATAGATCCGAAATTAAATATACGGTCAACCAACATTTATCGAATTTGAAAAAGAGTCAGAAGAGATGGTTCAATCCTCTTATTCTTATTTCTCGAACCCAGCGATCCATGAATCGGGATCCTGATGCATATAGATACAAATGGTCCACTTGGATCGAGAATTTCCAGGAACATTTCGGTTTTGAGCAGAAGAGCGATTTTCCAGTATTATTAGTATTATTCGATCAATTAAAGATCGAGATTATTGATTTAAAAATACATATTATCGAGGCGGTGTCTAAATCTAAAATGCGTCGGTTTGAGATTATCGACGCGGTGTCTAAATCTAAAATGCGTTGGTTTGAGATTATCGACGCGGTGTCTAGAAATGATTGGGTTGCGATTTTCGAGTCGCTATTTAGCAATAATGAGGCTGAGATTAGGGCCGCGCTGCCTAAGCTATGTGCTTTCTTTTTGTCCTTGTCGAAGAGACTTCTCAAGTTTTCTTTATTTTTTTTGAAGTCATTCTTTGTGAGTTTCGGGAATGCCCCCTTTCGTCGTTCCGGGATCTACATCTCTGAATTGAAAAGTCCGAAGGATCCACTCTGCACTAATTGGTTAGAATCAATGTTAGAATCAATAGGTCTTGAAATTGGTTTTATGAACAAATCGAAACACTTATTAGTGGATGATCCTGAGATTTCCCAACCATCGAAATTCTTGAGCAATGGAGGATATACAATACCAAAGCGGAGGATTGACCCATTCGATCCTAGAAAGAATCGGAAATCCTTGGATAACACGGATTCCCGTTTCTCAACGCTATTCTACGATCAAGACAATTGGCTGAATCCCGTGAAACCATTTCATAGAAGTTCGTTGCTATCTGCTTTTTATAAAGCAAATCAACTTCGATTCTTGAATAATCCACATAACTTCAGCTTCGATTGTAACAAAAGATTCCCCTATTATGTGGAAAGGGTCCGTAAAAATGATGATTTTACATACGGCCAATTCCTCAATACCTTCATTGACAACAAAATATTTTCTTTGGGCGTCGGTAAAAAAAACCATGCTTTTTGGTCTTTTTGGTGGAGAGATACTCTTTCAGCAATCGAGTCAGAGGTATCTAACATATTCACTGGTGACGAAACGGATAAATTGTACAAATCTCCAAGTCGACCCGATCGACCTGTTTGCTCGATCGCAGGCATTTCTGGAACACCTCGAACAGAGGGAGACATAGTCAATTTGGAAAAAACTTATTGTCAACCTCTTTCAGATATGAATCTATCTGATTTAAAATGGAAGGACATGGATAACTTGGATCAGTCTCTCAATTCAAACTTGGAGTTGATGACGCAATGTTCTGAGGAATATATACCAGCCAAAAAGAAGGACCGACCGAGAATGAATACGGAGGAAAAACGGAGTCTTCGGCTAAGGAAAGAAGCCTATCAGAAAAGCCGGATAGAAATATTCAAAATCTTTAAAAAAAGAAAGGCTTTGACATTTCGAAAAAAATGGAAGCTCTTCAAAAAATATCTGCCATGGGTCTTTACTTTGCACGGGTACAGATATCTACAGACTCTACTTTTACAAATTTTGGTATACCAATATCGGAGACTAAAGACCGAAAACAGGTATGTATCCAGTTTTCTTAAGATTGTATCCCTTTTTGGTGATATTATTAAGTTAGTGGTTAAAAGAGGGCGAATTGAAGAGAAGATTCACTTTTTTTTTATAAGATGGAAGAAGAAATATCCTCTGCTACGTAAGATTCGGCTGAAGATAAGAAGGATTCTGAGGAAGATAAATAAGATTCGGAGGAGTTATTTGCGTGTGTTTCTTCTGTCCTACGACAGGAATCCTCGAAATAAGAAGCCACCATTGAAATCGACACATTTGCCGAACTCGGCAAATCTTCGGGCGTTCGTCTATTCAACCTTTTTCTTTCTTCTTGTTACTGGATATCTCGTTTGTTCACAGCTTTGCTGGATTGTCTGGACTTCTCGTGAGTTACAGACAGAGTTCAAAACGGTCAAATTTATTTTAATGGAACCAGCTCTGCTTGAGAGTGAGATGGAACAACTTCTGGATAGGTATCCTCTATCTAACTCGAAGTCTTTCGGGGCCGGGGTAACTGATATCTTGCTAGATGCTCTGCAAAGGATGTTATTTCCTGTTGCTTATGGAGTACGCTTCAATAGGAAGAAATATTTGATAGTCAAGCTCTTCGAGCTCATCGATCTCATAATTTTCTCCATGGATCAATTCACTTTTTGGATAAATACTAGGTATATAAGTGATACAAGTAAAAAGATCTATTCAGCGATAAAAACAAAGAGGGTGTGGGTTGATGAAAAAGTAGCATTCTGGATCGAAAACAGTGGGTGGGTTGACGAGGAAGAAAGAGCCGTCTTGATGCAGTTCGCCACCTTCACGCGAGAAAAAAGGCTTGATCAAATTTTATGGAATCTGACTGATAGTGATCATTTCTCAAAAAATGAATTTGATTCTCAACTAATAGAACACCCGGGAGAACTTTACTTACGAAGAATAATTGACCTTCATAACAAGGATCTACTAAATTATGAATTCAATACATCTTGTGAAGCAGAAAGACAGATATTCCTTGCTTTTTATCAGACACTTTCACAAACCCCGTCTGAGGCTTTTAGTGGTGATGTCCAAAAACCCTTTTCGCTCCGCTTATCCTTAGCCCCCTCTAGGGGTATTTTAGTAATAGGTTCTCTAGGACTTGGACGATCCTATTTGGTCAAATACCTAACGAAATACTCCAATTTTCCTTTGATTACAATATTTCTGGACAAGTTCAGGGATACAATTTTTCGTGTTGATGAGAGTGAAGAGGACGATGACAGTTATGACAGTGATCTCGATGAGTTCCAGATTTTTATTGATTCTCGTGAAGATATTGAGGTTATTAATCAAGAGATCCATCTCTTTAACAATATGGATCTTGATATTGATCCTCGTGGCGATATTTTTCCTGATATGCATGATCATGACGATGTTAATGTGGAGCTGGAAGAGCTAACTATGATGGATGGTGCAGTTGTGGAGATGGACACGATATATGACGTAGCCAAATTTTTTACCAGCCTTCAATTCGAATTAACAAAAGCAATGGCTCCTTGCATTATATGGGTTCCAAACATTCATGAGCTGGATTTTAGGGATTCGGGTTCCTTCTGCCTCGATCTATTAGTGAAGCTTCTCTCCTGGGATTGTGAAAGATCGTCCAATAATTGTGAAAGATTTTCCAATAGAAATAGTCTTGTTATTGCTTCGACCCATATTCCCACAGAAGTGCATCCCGCTCTAATAGCTCCGCATAGATTTGGTAAGTGCATTAAAATACGAAGGCCTCTTATTTCACGACAACAAAGGCACTTTTTCACTCTTTCAGCTACTCGGGGATTTCGCTTGGACAAAAACGCGTTCCAGGCTAAGGGATTCTCGGCCATAACCATGGGTTCCAATGCACAAGATATTGAAGCACTTACCAATGAGGCCCTATCGATTTGTATTTCACAGGGGAAATCAATTATAGACGAAAATACAATTAGATTCGCTCGTCATAGACAAACTTGGGAGTTGCGAGCCCATTCAATACCGGTTCAGAATCCTCGGCCCGTTTTCTATCAGATAGGAAGGGCTATAGCACAATTTTTCCTTCTAAGTGATTGCCCCATAAATCCTATATCTATCTTTTTGCGGAAGACATTCGATAAAAACATAGATTCTTATGTGTATAGATCGTACTACGAACTTGGAATGAGCATGAAGAAATTAACGATACTTCTTTATCTTTTGAGATGTTCTGCCGGAGCGGTCGCTCAAGAGCTTTGGGCTCCACCCGAACCAAATGAAAACAGTAGGATCGCTTATGGTAGACTCGTTGAGGATGATTTTGATCTACTTCACGGCCTATTAGAAATAGAAGGCATTCTAGAGGGATTCTCACGGACAGATCTAGATCTAGAGGGAGTCTCACAGACAGAACAAGAGGGAGTCTCACAGACAGAACAAGATTGCAGTGAGACAGAAAAAGAGGGAGTCTCACAGACAGAACAAGAGGGAGTCTCACAGACAGAACAAGAGGGAGTCTCACAGACAGAACAAGAGGGAGTCTCACAGACAGAACAAGAGGGAGTCTCACAGACAGAACAAGATTGCAGTGAGACAGAAAAAGAGGGAGTCTCACAGACAGAACAAGATTGCAGTGAGACAGAAAAAGAGGGAGTCTCACAGACAGACCAAGATTGCAGTGAGACAGAAAAAGAGGGAGTCTCACAGACAGACCAAGATTGCAGTGAGACAGAACAAGAGGGAGTCTCACAGACAGAACAAGAGGGAGTCTCACAGACAGACCAAGATTGCAGTGAGACAGAACAAGAGGGAGTCTCACAGACAGAACAAGATTGCAGTCAGACAGAACAAGATTGCAGTGAGACAGAACAAGAGGGAGTCTCACAGACAGACCAAGATTGCAGTCAGACAGAACAAGATTGCAGTCAGACAGAACAAGATTGCAGTGAGACAGAACAAGAGGGAGTCTCACAGACAGAACAAGATTGCAGTCAGTTTGATAAGGATCGAGTGCGAGTGCTTCTTCGGCCCGAACCAAGGAATCCCTCAGAGATGCTAAAAATTGGATATTCTTCTAGTTTTGAGAAGAGATTTATCTATCAATCGGCGGACGTGTATATAGGGGGGCTAAAAGTCGACCCGCAGAAGTTTTTCTCCAATTTCATAGCTTGGGCTCCTAGAATATGGTCCCCTTGGGGCTTTCTATTTGATTGGATCGAAAGGGGCAATGAGAATGTATTGGGATTTCCCCATTGGTCCTGTTCATATTTTGGCAGGCAGATGGACGTCGACATTGTTGGGAAAGATTTTTCGGATGAGTTTGACGAGGATTATCAAGAGGATTCGTATTATAATGAAGATGAAGTTGAACCGAATCCTAATCCTCTTGATAAGAAGCTCAAGAAGGAGAGGGGTACGTATTATAAGCTTGAGGATCAAGACGATGGGTTTGAACCTGACGTTGGGGCTGAAGTCAGTGATAAGTTTTACCAGGCGTTCTTGCAGAGTGTATACAAGACACGAGCTAAAATTAACTCTTCCAAAGAACAAGTCCTTTTTCGAGGAAGCCAATTCATTTGGCACCCTGGAAATCCATTCGTTTTTCTATCCGACGATCCGGCCCTTGCCTATCTGTTTGGATCTCAAGAATTCTTTAGAGAGACA